AATTGACAGTATGACTTAGGGCGCAATATAATTTAAGTGGTCAAATACTATTTTGGTAAAGCACCTTGAATCCACTGGATAGTAAAGGATCTTGGATCCAACGCAGAACCCTTTGTGAATGAGAGATATAAAGACGAGAAAGACCAATGAAATCAAGTTTCAAGGTTGTAATTGAATGGTAAAGTTTGATTTGATTACCATTAACCTCCAGAATAGTTAACGAGTTTTTCGGTTTGATTCACATCTCCAAAAGGTCTGAGTTATATTAAGGTAAGGTGGCCAAAGGCCCCTATGGTCCAGTGGTTACGACCTCTCTCTTTCACGGAGAAAACGAGGGTTCAAGTCCCTCTAGGGGTATACCAATACTCAAGACTATAGGAGTGGGATTTTCTATCAAGTGATCCATCTTTGTCAAGTCCTTCTAATAGTCTACTCAGTGGGACTTTGTATTTTATATAAAGTGATATGTATTTGTCAAATCTGCCTGGGAGACGAAAGGAAGTTGATTATGGAACGTCTAAAATGAATTAGGCGTTGGGTCGATGCCCGAGTGGTTAATGGGGACGGACTGTAAATTCGTTGACAATATGTCTACGCTGGTTCAAATCCAGCTCGGCCCAACAATTTGTCAATCTACTATCAGATGGTAGAACCCTCTTGTTCTTAAAAAATACCTGATACGAAAAAATACCTGATACGAGAGAATAAAAAAGAATCCAAAATTTCTGCTAGATCTCTTCTTATTTCCCTGGGATTGTAGTTCAATAGGCAAGAGCACCGCCCTGTCAAGGCGGACGTTGCGGGTTCGAGCCCCGTCAGTCCCGACGGATCCAATAAGTACATCAATTCGCCTCTCGATTTTCTGTGAAAGAAGGGACAGAGAGCATAATTGAATTCCGAAGGGGTTTCCCTTCTTTTTTTCAGGATTCTGTCGAAGAAAGAACAAACCCTAAACTAAAAAATAACTAAAATAGTGAAGTTGATAGAATATTCCATCTTTTCTCCCGCGACTCATCTTTCTCATACTTATTTGTCTTCCAAAGAAATTTAGATCATTAAAATTTAGAACCTAATTCCTCTCTTTTTCCACTTCGCTTGTATTGTTTGTTGGGTTTTTGTAGTTGGGGCGGGTGGTTAGAGTTCGTTTGATGGTTCTATAAGGAAGACCTAAGGAAGGTAGGTTATAGAAAATAAAGAAAAGAAGGATAAATAAAGTAAAGGGGTTTTTGATTGGTCCGGGAATCCCATTTTGGATTCAGTATGGATAAAAGATGTTCGTATGTTATACTATTCAATTCTCGACGACGAATTAATTGAATAGCTCAGATATTGTTATTCATGATATTGATCCGATTCAAGATCATCGATAGGTAATGCATTCATTGAATTGACAGGTGAAAGATTTATCATCTCTATGGGATTAAATCCCGAGTTATTTTGAAAAAAAAAACGATGAGATTATGGAAGTAAATATTCTTGCATTTATTGCTACTGCACTGTTCATTTTAATTCCTACTGCTTTTCTACTTATAATTTACGTAAAAACAGCCAGTCAAAATGATTAATTACTTTAAATGAAACTTGACTTCTGAATTCTTATCAATAGTTGAAGAAATCAAATGAAAAGTATTCTATTTTTGTTTTGCGCCTTAAATGAAATCAACGGGCTATAATCGGCGGTATTCTATGAGATCCGAGAGTATGGTAAGTAAGAAATTGATTTCTTACTTATCATACTCTCTATTAGTGTTATAGTAGTGTATAAAATTGTTTCTAATAAAGTTGGTATACTATATTAGCTTCTATCTTCAATATATGTAGTTATTAATCCATATATGGAATTTACGTAGGACCCAATTCTATTTCTTTGATACATCTATTTATTCCGATGAATCTGAAATAATTGTTTTGTTTTACTGTTATAGAATACATTGATCCACTATAATCCAATGGAATTTGGAAACGAAGATATTTTGATTTGAAAATGATTTCAATTCAAATCAAAAATGCGTTGCAGAACGATCTATAAAACAATTGATACCGTTTCATTCCTCAACTAAATTAGGAGTGCTTCTAAAGTCCACTTCTTCCCCATACTACGAGTGAAAGGGAAAATGTAAAGACTACCATTAAAGCAGCCCAAGCGAGACTTACTATATCCATGTGAATTATGTCCCTTATCTCTATGATAGAATTATTCCATTATTGCTCACTAATAATAGTAGAATAAATGGTCCAGAGTCAAAAAGGGATTCTGGGCGAACACTATTGATGAACCAATCAAAAAATCCATTTCAAAAATTTCTATATGATTTATAATCGGGAAAGACTAAACACAAGTAAAATAAAAAATCAAAACTACAAAGGAATGTTACTAATGGAACATCTAGTAATAAAATAAGAGGGCACATTCCTTTTTTTCTTGCCCTTCAAAGTAAAAATAAATCAATTGCTATCTATTACAAACTTTTTCCTATTTGATCTAATCCGTACCCTTTCCCGATTGTCTCTCTGAAGGAGTTGGGAGATAGTATATTATACTTTTGACGAGAGGTTAAAAAAAAAAAAAAAAAAAGAATCATTTTTTTCATGTTTTTTTCTATAAATTATCCATCTCAATCTAATAGTGATTGAATGCCTGAACACTCAGAGATTCTCGCGAGCCTATATATGTAGATTACACAGTATAGAAATAGAAAGAACTTCCCCCAACCAGTAGTTAAATTATCTCCAATCAAGACCCAATAAGTAGACATTACATTAGTAGTAGAAAGGAATCGGGAAGTCTTGCTTCGACCATTAAAATCAAACATTAAAATCAAATCTTTCTTTTCATTTTGGATTCAAAGATTTCCGATTTCCAATCTTTTACAAAATCCCCAGAACGGATGTTTAGAATCAACCAAGTATTAACAGTCCCCTTATTCTGTTCTGGCTGGGTAAAATTAGGTTGAGTTATATCAGCAGAACAGAATAAGAGATTCCGATTCGTTTGCTGATGAGGCGGCACCCGGATTTGAACTGGGGAAAAAGGATTTGCAGTCCCCCGCCTTACCACTCGGCCATGCCGCCAAAACGATACACAATAGGAGAAATTTTTACCTTTTTTGTTGGATTACTCAATTTTAGTTTATTGTACTTGCATCCCCTTTTGAATCCTTTTTCTAACTAAACTTATCAAAATTAGAAAAAAACCCTTTTCCCCTTTTGATTGTCCCTTCGATTGATTGTATAGTATCTCAAAACACACAATGCCAAAAAGCTTCCCCTCACTTTTCTATTGAAAAATCAAATGTATATTTTCACTCAAAAAAACCAAAATTTATGACAAACGGGATATTCGTTGACTGAGAATTCGTCAATGATTCTTGGATTTGAATCTAAAATTTGGTTTGCCAAACGACATAAGAAAATACAAATTGATACATACTTGATTTATCCTTTTCTTGATTTATTCTTTTGAATCAAAAATCCTTCTCAATTTCCATTATAACAAAAATGATAAGTATATGTAAACCCCAGAACGGAAATTGTTACACGGGTACTAAATTGGCTATTTAGAGTATGTTGCCTATAAATAAAAAAATGAAGGGAATTTTTTGTAACAAAAAAAGGCCCGGCTGGGTATTGACCGGGCCAGGCCAAAAAGGCACTTCGAATAAAATAAAAGCAAGAAGGTCTTCTTTTTTTATCTTTCTATTTTGATCTTTCGAGCATCTAAATGGAATTGCTAATTCTATAATAACGATAAAGAATGTGAAAGAAATACTTAATTTAATCCTTACTTGATGTGTAATGTAACATAGTAATTATCTTTTTCAATTGGGAGAGATGGCTGAGTGGACGAAAGCGGCGGATTGCTAATCCGTTGTACGAGTTATTCGTACCGAGGGTTCGAATCCCTCTCTTTCCGTTGATGACTTTCTATTTTTTTTCTAGTTAAGTGTGTGGAATAGCTAAAAGAAAATAAAAATATGAAGAAAATTGTAAAATAAAGCAAGAAAAACAATTTATTCTTCACGTCCAGGATTACGTCCTGGATCATTGGATAGGAATCCAAAGATGAAGAGAGAAACAAAGAATATTACTACTGTGTAAACGAAAAGTTTGAGAGTAAGCATTACACAACCTCCAAGATCATTTTTTGAAAAAGAAAAACGAGAGAAAAGAAAAGATAATAGATCCTCCATTTTTATATCACATATCTTATTTTGACACCAAGAAATGAATTCTAAAATAGAAAAGAATGTTCAGAAATTCAAATGAAGTTGTGAAGTTGAAATTTTTCAAAAGAGTCTTTGATTACCAGAAATCACTTTCATACCCCCAATTAGATGTTGTAAGCGACCCTAAGCTAATAAGGTATTTTGCCGGAAAGGAAAAAGGATTAAAATCGGGAAATGGAGCGAGCCGGATTTCTCACGGCTATTCGATCATTTCAATGTTTGAATTGAAGGTTCATACTGTCAGACTTATTTGATCTTATCAAATGTTATCATTTTTCTCGAATAAATCATGAATTCTACATGAATTCTATAAGATACTATTAAAGATCTTATCGAAAACTTACAGCAGCTTGCCAAACAAAGGCTAAAAGAAAAAAGAACAGGGGTATTACTGGCATAACATCTACGATTGGATTCAAAAAAGCATAGGCTTCGGGCAATTTGGCGAAGAAAAGACTACTCGGATAAAGGGCAGAATTAAGACAGATCAAACTAAAGATATTAAGCATAACAGACATTTTTTTCGTCGAGATAATTGCATTTTGATTGAGTTATTGATATAAGGAAAAATGAAGAAAGTAAGGTAGACAAAAAAATCCTTCTTTTTCCACTCAATCAAAAATCCTCCAATTCTCAAAGGAGACTAGAAGAAATCATACTTTCATACAATATCTTAATTGAATTATATGTAATGATCAATAAATTAAGTTGAATTCTAGATATACACATGTCAAAATCCTAGCAACGAATCTATAATATCTATAATAAATTCTATAAAGAAGAAAGGTTTTCTATAGATAGTTGGACTGGAATTGACGAACACTTAATACCAATATTATTCTTTATTAGTATTAGTGTCCAATAAAAATAGAAATGGGGCGTAGCCAAGCGGTAAGGCAACGGGTTTTGGTCCCGCTATTCGGAGGTTCGAATCCTTCCGTCCCAGAGCATATCCCCTGTACCCGAATACTTCTTTTTTGTTCAACAAGGTTCTGTTTCACGGTCTAATATTGGATAGAATAGTATTCCTCTTTCTTTTTTTTATTTTGAATGATTCTTTTCGGAATCATATCTGAATTTTTCACAAACTGAACTAAATCGAGTTCAAATGACATGCAAAAGTAACTAAACCCTTTTGATAAAGATAAGATGAGATGTAGAAAGATTACTTAACCTCAGGTTCAAATATGAAAATACATATAAAAGAGGAAGTGCTTAGCCTATAGGTATGTATTGTTATCAGGTATGTATTGTTATCCTATTTCAGTGACAAAAAGTCTTTCTATTTTTGTGAAAAAGGGTTTTCATACTTACTTAAAAAATGAAAATTGAAATATTTAACAATTATATTTATTTTCATTTTAAATATTTAACAATTATATTTATTTTCATTGTTCGATCTATTTAGATTATTTGCTTTACATCATTGAGAATTCCATTCGAAAAGAAAAAATGATCTTTATTATGATAATCAAATGGAGTCTTTACTGTAAAACTTGGCTCAAATCATGATATAGAAGTAAGAAACTTTTTCAAGTATAAAGATTTGTAATGATTCTTTATGGATTGAATCTTTGGGAAGTTTTGGGAAGTTGGAATTAGTAAGTCTATCTTATTGAGTCACTTGAAGAGGCAGAGTCAAATAGAATTTATTTATTTAGAATTTCTTTATTCGTGTGATTTCTGTTAGTTATGTTATTTCTCTATTTAGATTTCTGGATATTTCTGTTAGACATTTTTTGAGATAGAGATTTATATCAAAATGTTCCATTCATACAAAAAAGCCGGGGTCTTGCTAATATTTATTCATAAAAATATTGATTATCTATGTAGCTGTAGCTAAGAAAAAAGAGAAATAACTATGTCTCTGTACCGACTGAACCAATGACTATTCATGATTCCATAATTGAATCAATTCCATACCGGTTCGAAATTAGAGGAATGTTATGGTAAAACTTCGTTTAAAACGATGTGGTAGAAAGCAACGTGCGACTTGAAGGACACGATCCGTTGTGGATTCTTATTCTTACATCCACCATTTTATATAGGAATGAAGGTGCTCTTGGCTCGACGTCGTTTTTCTATTCTACTAGAACCCTTCTTTTTTTATTGGGTTGTAATTGTAATGTAAATAGTTTGCGATGGAGCTCGAGTAGAAAGTATTGATTAATTTCTCAGGGGCAACGATCTAGGGTTAATGCCAATCAATAAATTGGAACAACTTCGTAAGTATATCTTCGATATAGAAATCGAAAGGATCCGATTCGAGCAAATTTTAAACAAATTTGAAAATCCAAAAATTTTTGTTGGAACGGCTAAAACTTTTCGATTCACGGTGTATCGTGCACGAATAAACCATCGGTATGATTCTTTGATAGAAAGAAATCACAAAAAGGGGTATGTTGCTACCATTTTGAAAGGGTTAAGAAGCACCGAAGTAATGTCTAAACCCAATGATTTAAAACCAAGATAAAGGATCCCAGAACAAGGAAACGCCACTTCAATTGTCTCACGGATCCAAATACAGAATCCAAATCTATTTTAAACGAGACGAAAAAGGGAGGGTTAAAGACCACTCAAAAAATAAAAAGATTAATATCTTTAAGATATTTTAAAGATATTTTAGAATTCTTGAACTTGAGTTATGAGTACAAATGATTTTTTTTCAGGAAGAAAGCTAAAAAAAAAAAAAAAAAAAAAATGACTATGAGTTAAATTATAGACTAATTTTTTTATGGAGTCCTTTCCTATTTATTATAATTTTATCCATAGACAAAACTTCTAATCATTTTTTCTCGAGCCGTACGAGGAGAAAGCTTCTTATACGGTTCTAGGGGGGGGTTTCTTTTTCATCTACATCTATCCCGATGAGCCGTCTATCGAATCGTTGCAATTGATGTTCGATCCCGAAGAGAAGGAAGAGATCTTCGGAAAGTGGGTTTTTATGATCCTATCAAGAATCAAACTTATTTAAACGTTCCCGCTATTCTCTATTTCCTTGAAAAAGGCGCTCAGCCTACAGGAACTGTTCAGGATATTTTAAAAAAGGCAGAGGTTTTTAAGGAACTTTGCTCTAATCAAATGAAATTCAATTAAATTAAGGAAATAAAAACTAAGGATAGGATAGTGATTTCTATATCATTTTGGATATCTTTTCTATACTATGTTTTTTTATTTCCTTATTTTTTTTCTTGCTCTACTTATTTTCTTGCTATCTTCGTATCTATTTATCATTGCTTTTATAGAATCTTTTTCTAAGTAAACCTTATTTGGTGGATCCTTACAAATATAGAAAATTCTGACATTACCTGCAGTTTTCATTCGAACTCTAATACCAAGTAAGAAACAAGGAATCGAAGTTCGTTATTCGACTTATTATATATGGATTCAATACACTATTGATTGCATAAATCCTTTTTCTACTTTATCTTTATTTATTCTCCACCTAAACTAAAAATTTTAGTATATATGCATATTCAGTGCCAATCCAACACAAGTCTTTTTTTTTTCCTTTTTTTCAATTTGAGTTCTTGTACTTTTTCCATCGTATTCTTTTATTAACCTTTATATTGACAATATTGTATCGAACAAATATAATTCATCGTGATAAGCAGCTCTATTTATTTCTGTCCCATAGGTTTTAGGTTTGATTTTTTACCTGTTGATTCAAATGATGGGTTCGTTGGATTAGCGTTGCTACTCGGATTTTTGGTTGAAAAAGTGGATAACCTAGAAATAGGGGATAGTCCAGCATTTTTTACATTTCTTTCTTTTGATTTATTTCTTTTTCGGGAAATTTTTTCGTAGATTACGTAGATTTATGGTTTGATTTAATCATTTTTTTATTCTGTTTATTCTGATTGTATCTACATATCCTTTTTCTATGTGGGTTGCTAACTCAACGGTAGAGTACTCGGCTTTTAAGTGCGGCTAGGATCTTTTACACATTTAGATGAAGCGAAGGATTCGTCCATACCATCGGTAAAGTTTGGAAGACCACGACTGATCCTCAAAGGGAATGAATGGAAAAAATAGCATGTCGTATCAATTAAGAGTTCTGAGAATATTTTATTCTTTCCGGCTCAAGACAAAGCCTTCGTTTAAATTATTCAAAGGGGCAAATAGAAGTCAATTTTAAGTTGGGTCGAATTAAGAAATGGATAGGGCCCCATGGCTTCAATTAATTTCATTTTGATTATAGGGAAAGAAAAAGCAACGAGCTTCCGTTCTTAATTTGAATGATTACCCGATCTAATTAGACGTTAAAAAAATATTAGTGCCCAATACGGGAAGGCTTTCTCCCAGGAATGTATTCTTGATTTTTTAATGAATCCTAAATATTACCATCCTCCATTCCATAATGGAGAAGTATGTGTATAAGAAACAGTATATTGATAAAAAAATTTCCAAAATCAAAAGAGCGATTGGGTTGAAAAAAGTAAAGGATTTCTAATCATCTTGTTATCCTATAATGAAAACAAAGGAAAAAGATAGGATAGAGAATCTGTTGAGAATTTTATCTGTATCCGAGGTATCTATTCGGTTTGTACTATAATACCTTGTTTTGACTGTATCGCACTATGTATCATTTATAACCCCCAAAATCCTCTACCCTTAATTTAATTTAAATCAAATTTCAAATGGATAAATTCCAAAGCTATTTAGGGCTAGATAGATCTCACTACTTCTTATATCCCCTTATCTTTCAGGAGTATATTTATGTACTTGCTCATGATCATGGTTTAAATGGATCGATTTTGTTGGAAAATGCAGGTTATGACAATAAATCCAGTTTACTAATTGTGAAACGTTTAATCATTCGAATGTATCAACAGAATCATTTTATTCTTTATGTTAATGATTCTAAACAGACTCCATTTTTGGGGCACAACAAGAGTTTTTATTCGCAAGTAATGTCAGAGGTTTCTTCAACCATTATGGAAATTCCATTGTCTCTGCGATTAATATCTTCCCTAGAAAGGAAAGGGGTAGTGAAATCCGATAATTTACGATCAATTCATTCAATATTTTCTTTTTTAGAGGACAACTTTTCACATTTAAATTATGTATTAGATATACTAATACCTTACCCAGCTCATCTGGAAATCTTGGTTCAGGCTCTTCGCTATTGGATAAAAGATGCTTCCTCTTTGCATTTATTAAGATTCTTTCTTCATGAGTGTCATAATTGGGATAGTATTATTACTTCAAATTCAAAGAAAGCCAGTTCTTTTTTTTCAAAAAGAAATCACAGACTATTCTTCTTCCTATATACTTCTTATGTATGTGAATATGAATCTGGCTTCCTCTTTCTCCGTAACCAATCTTCTCACTTACGATCAATATCTTCTGGAGCCCTTATTGAACGAATATATTTCTATGGAAAAATAGAGCATTTTGCAGAAGTCTTTGCCAGGGCTTTTCAAGTTAATTTATGGTTGTTCAAAGATTCTTTCATGCATTATGTTAGGTATCAAGGAAAAGCAATTCTTGCTTCAAAAGGGACGTTTCTTTTGATGACTAAATGGAAATATTACTTTGTCAATTTCTGGAAATCTTATTTTTACCTGTGGTCTCACCCAGGAAGGATTTATATAAAAATAAACCAATTATCCAACCATTCCCTTGACTTTCTGGGTTATCGTTCAAGTGTGCGGCTAAAGCCTTCAATGGTACGCGGTCAAATGCTAGAAAATACATTTTTAATCGATAATGCTATTAAGAAGTTTGATAGTATTGTTCCAATTATGCCTCTGGTTGGATCATTGGCTAAA